GTTGCTTCGCGTGGGTTTTCATAACCCTGCTGTGCAAAAATAGGATATGCATTTGAAATAGATGCCCAAGTTATTATACATATCATAAGTGATACGGAAATCGAATAAGTAATCTCTTCCTTTATCCAAGAAAAGGTTTTTCGAGTTTGCATGGTCCAATCATTGATCCTGAAAATTTCTACAATAAAATTAGGTAGGTCGCTAGTATAGTTCCCTATCCACGATACTGGTAGTTACTGAAAAATTTTTACTAAAAAATAAGATATAGGAAGAGAATCCCTTGGCTTGGCTGTCATGTATAGAAAAAAAAAAAAAAAGAAATTCAATAACAATAAGAGAAAATTAGTAAAAAAGTCAGATTTTGAATATTTTGCTTATGTATAAAATAACAAAGATTCGAATTGGAGTTTTGGATCATTTGTCAATCATTCATTGAATGATAAATCACTACAAGTGATGGAGATACACGATTTAAATAACGGAAAATCCAATATTTCAAAATTGTATCGATAATGACTGGAAAAGTGGAAACCAGTCCAGATATAATTTGATCATTATGAGCAAATCCAAAATCTTTATAAACAGAACCAATCATTAGTTCCCAACCGTGGGGTGAATGAAATCCTATACATAAATCGGTTAATAAAAGAATGGAAAAAGCTTTTATTGTGTCACTTAAGTTATATAGGAATTCTTGAACCCAAGAATTAAGAAAAAAAAGTTCTTCATTACTTAGAATAGAATAACCACTTACAATAAGGAAAGAGATTATATTTGTCGAGAAGTGCAAAATCGTATAGATATGATCCTCATTGTGTATCTTGATCAATTGTATCGTTTGTTTCTGGATTCCGATAGGAAACTTTTGTAGATGTATTTCCGGATATTCTTTTATTATTTCGTCCAAGCGAGCGAGCTCCTCTAATTCTATGAATTTTTCTAGAAAAAAGTTTTCTTGGATATCATTTAAAAAAATTTCAGATTTACTAGTATTACACCAATTAATAACCCAAGATTCAAAACTTTTTTTAAATAAAAAGGAGATCCACCAGGGAAAAAAAACTATATATATAAGATATAGAAGGGGAATAAATGTTTTTTTTTCCATTTTTCATATGTGAATTTTTAATGAACGCACCTCATTTATCGATTCTATATGATCTAATATTTCTATCAAGCCTAAGTTCTATTACACGGCTTCGAATTTATAAATCTATTCCCTCTTTTTATTTGTTTATTTGTAAGCCAGTGGTTATTCCTTGAATTTTGAAAGATGAAAGAATACAAAAAAAAATAACCTAAAATAAAACGAGTACACAAAAGAAGAAAAAAGGATTCTTTTTAGATATCTCAATTGTTCAATTTCGAAGCAATCCACCCTTTTCGATAAATATATCGCCAAGAGCGACTGAAAATTCGGATTTAGAGATAAAAAAATTCCGTTCTATCAACAAAACAAATATTTCGAAAAAAAATGACCAATTTCCCCATATCCCTCAGGAATAATTACGAATAATTAAGAAAGATTTATGAAGAATATTGTGATGGGATAATAAAAAATGAGTGGCAAAAGAAAAATAAGACAGAAAGCTTATCATTCTAATCTAAGTGGTCCAGCACTTTGCTCGTAAAGGAGGTCAAAAAAAGATAAAAAGAAATCTGGACTGACAAATGACAAAAAAAAGTAGAGATAATTTCCAAGATAGAATCTATCAATATGGAACCTATCAATTTCAAATATTGAACATAAAAAAAAAAGAGAATTTCTTTCTATTTTATTAAATATGCTTTATTTTGATCTATGAGCTGAGTCTCTTATTTTGATTTCTTACTTGTTTTGTTACTGGATTTAGTGAATTTACATACGCATAAAAAAATTTGCAGATAAAACAGTTTGATTTTCTAATTGGAATTGTTCCGGATACATATATATATAATATATATATTCTTTAGTTCATCAATATTGTGAAGAAATTCCAGTTAAGTTATGCTATATAAGTTTTGCTATAAAAAAAAGAAGACTCTTTGATTTTTTCGTTCCTGCTACGAAAATGTTCATTCTTCAGCTTATTTTAAAATACTTCAATTGGTACACGCAAAAAATAGGCCAATTCCGCGACTTTTTGCTCAATTTCTCGTGGAGTCAAAGTCTCATCAGTACGAGTCAAAGGAACAGTCCCTCGGCCTCTTATTTCCATATAAGGGATACGCCGAGCGTAAATACCTTCTTTAACTTCTATTCTAATAGACTGAATGTCTTTCATAAGGAATCGGAGTAAGATGCGACGATTTTTTCCTGGAAATCCCCATCGAAAAATACATACTATTCCTTCTTTTCTATCGAATCGATCATAACCCCCACCCACATTCCACAAAATTGTGCACCACAAATAACAACTAATAAATAGACCAGCGATCCCATAGAAAGACATCACGATCCCTTGTGGAAAAAAAAGTATTTGCTGAGAGGGAAATAAAGATATGAAACTTTTTCCAAGATAACTTGAAATTCCAACCAATAAAAAACCCAACGAACCTAAAAAAAGTATAAAAGCCCAGCAGAAATTACTTATTTTTCGAGACCCCGCTATAAGTTCTATCCATATATGTTCTGATCGCCAACTCATACTAGATCCAGTTGCTTTTTATTGGAAGTGGGAGACTAGCCCATTTGATTTGCCTTTCTGTTTTTTTTTGTTTCCGAAGTAATTTCCATCAACTCGCACTATTTTGATGTGAATCTTTAGGAGGAATTCATCAAATTCCTTAGCTTAGATTAACAAAAAAGTAGCCTCATACTATGATCTCCTATCTACACATATAGAATATGTTATATCATATTAAATCATATTAGACTAACTAGATATCTGTATTAGGATCTAAGTCTAGGCCTTGAAAAATAAATAAATGAGATCTACTTCCATCGGATCTAAAAAATCTTGTTTTTTTGAACATGAAGAGATAAAGAAGCCATTGCAATTGCCGGAAATACTAAGCCCACTAAAGGGACAAAAATGGAGGGTAAGTTGTTGAGAATTGTCATATAATGGGCACCTCAATTTAATATTTGTACCTGTTTATTTTTTCTTCTAATATTTTTTGCTTCGAAATTGGAATTTTTATATTATTATATTTAGATATTATTATATTTAGATTAGAATATTTTTATTAGAATATTTTTTTTTATTATTTTCTATTTATTATTTTCTATATTATTTTATATTAGAATAGTCTATTCTATAACTATAATTCGTGATTATTAATTCTATATTATTTTTTTTATATTTAGAATATTCTAAGAATATTCTAGATTTAAATATTCTATATTTACTCTATTTAAATATTCTATATTTATTAAATTTATTAATTATTCTATTTATCTATTATCTATTTTCTATTTCATTTCTATTCGAATATTTATATATTCTATTTTTTTTTTTTTTTTTATTATTTTGAATATTCATTTTGGAATATTATTATTAAATAGATTATTATGTTATATTATTTATTAATAAACTTTTTTATTAAATATTTAATAATATATTCTAATTATACATATTTTTCGATTGTTATATTATTATTTATTTTTATATTAATATTCTCTTAAATAATTAAATAAGAAATTCTCTAAAAATGAAATTAAATATTAATTATTTAATATTATTAAATAAATATTAATATTTCAGAATACGAATTCTTTCTCTTATTTCGTATTAATTTTTATCTTATTAATTATTATATCTTAAGAATTCTTATATTACTATTAAGAATTCTGATATTACTAATTTAGCTATTTAGTAATTATTTAAAATATTCGTAATAGTAATTAGTTTATTAGTAATTAAAAAAAAGATAATTTTAGAATCACTAAGATGTGTATATAATAAAATTATACTAAGTATATCTAAATGAACATATATAACATAGATAATTCTATTAAAATAAAGAATAACGAGTTTTTAGGCTTCTAAAGTCCCGAACACTTCGTTACAATATCGTGAAAATTTTGTTTTTAGCAAAAAGGGGTATTCTCGCGATATAAATATATGAGACTCTATTTTTTCGATTTTTTTATGCAGAAGTAAGTAAGAAAAGTAAGTAAGAAATGAAGATGAAATTCATTTTATTTATTATTTACCATTTCACCTTGCCGAACTTATTTTTCACGGAAAAAAATAATTCACTCTTTTTTCTAGCAACAAGAAAAAAGAGTGAATATCGGCAAAAAATTATCTGAATGATTCTTTCTACAATTTACTCTTATGTCACATAAAAATGCATTCTTCGAGTTTTTCCTTTCATTCCAATAAAAAAAAATACCCGCTCGCCCGAAAAAAAATTAACTAATTTCAATTTAATTAACTTTAATTAAGTAATTAAGAATTAAGTTAAGGCTCTACTTGATTTAGGATTCAAAGGAAAGAAATCGTGGAGCTGAAGTAACTCATTCAAAACGCCTTTTAAAAGATTACGTGGTACGATTGAATCGAATAAACCCTTATGAAATAAAAATTCGGCCGATTGTGAACCTTCAGGTACTGTCTTATTCAATGTTTGTTCAATTACTCTTTTACCAGCAAATGCAATATAGGCGTTAGGTTCAGCAATAATGATATCTCCCAACATCCCAAAACTAGCTGTCACCCCACCAGTTGTAGGAGACGTAAGGATTGATACATAAAATAACTTTTTATTCGATTGATAATCATATAAAGCAGAAGATATTTTAGCCATTTGCATCAAGCTCAAACTTCCTTCTTGCATTCGTGCTCCTCCGGAAGCACACACTAAAATAAGAGGTAAAAATTGATTGGTAGCATATTCGATCAAACGAGTAATTTTCTCACCTACTACGGATCCCATACTACCCCCCATAAACTGAAAATCCATAACCCCAACTGCTACGGGAATGCCGTTTAGTTGACCTGTGCCTGTTTGAACAGCCTCGGTTAATCCTGTCTTTCTTTGATAAGAATCAATACGATCTTTATAAGGTTCCT